GCTAGTGTAGCTTAACTAAAGCATAACACTGAAGATGTTAAGATGGACCCTAAAAAGTTCCACGTGCACAAAGGCTTGGTCCTGACTTTACTATCAGCTTTAGCTCAATTTATACATGCAAGTATCTGCATCCCTGTGAGAATGCCCTCAATCCCCCAACCGGGGACAAGGAGCAGGCATCAGGCACACCATCTTAATGCTAGCCCAAGACGCCTTGCTACGCCACACCCCTAAGGGAACTCAGCAGTAATAAATATTAAGCTATAAGTGAAAACTTGACTTAGTTAGAGCTAAGAGGGTCGGTAAAATTCGTGCCAGCCACCGCGGTTATACGAAAGACCCTAGTTGATATTCACGGCGTAAAGGGTGGTTAAGGGTAAATACAAATAAAGCTAAAGAGTCTCTAAGCCGTCGTACGCACTCCGAGAACTCGAAACCCAAAAACGAAAGTAGCTTTAAAACACATTCACCTGACCCCACGAAAGCTAAGAAACAAACTGGGATTAGATACCCCACTATGCTTAGCCATAAACCAAGATGTAAATTTACACACACATCCGCCCGGGTACTACGAGCACAGCTTAAAACCCAAAGGACTTGGCGGTGTCTCAGACCCACCTAGAGGAGCCTGTTCTAGAACCGATAAACCCCGTTAAACCTCACCACTTCTTGTTTTTCCCGCCTATATACCGCCGTCGTCAGCTTACCCCGTGAAGGCCTAAAAGTAAGCAAAATTGGTACACCCAAAAACGCCAGGTCAAGGTGTAGCGAATGAAGTGGGAAGAAATGGGCTACATTTTCTACACAACAGAATATTACGAACGACACCCTGAAATACATGTCTGAAGGTGGATTTAGTAGTAAAAAGGAAATAGTGTGTCCTTTTGAATTAGGCTCTGAGACGCGCACACACCGCCCGTCACTCTCCCCTGCTCCATATAACCTTACCAAACATTTCCTAAAAACATAGCTTTCAGCACGGGGAGGCAAGTCGTAACATGGTAAGTGTACCGGAAGGTGCACTTGGAATAATCAGGACGTGGCTGAGATAGTCAAGCATCTCCCTTACACCGAGAAGACATCCATGCAAGTTGGATCGCCCTGAGCTAAACAGCTAGCTTAAATTACCAAAATAACCAAAACAACATTAACACATTTTACAAGGACTATAAAACACTAAATTAAAACATTTTACCGCCCTAGTATGGGAGACAGAAAAGGCACCACAAAGCAATAATAAAAGTACCGCAAGGGAACGCTGAAAAAGAAATGAAATAAATCATTAAAGCACAATAAAGCAGAGATTAACACTCGTACCTTTTGCATCATGATTTAGCCAGCATCACCGAGCAAAGAGCACTTTAGTTCTAATCCCCGAAACTAAGTGAGCTACCCCGAGACAGCCTATTAATTAGGGCCAACCCATCTCTGTGGCAAAAGAGTGGGAAGATCTCCGGGTAGAGGTGACAGACCTACCGAACTTAGTTATAGCTGGTTGCCTATGAAATGAATAGAAGTTCAGCTTCGCACTCCTCAACTCACAAACACAAAACACGAGCCAGAGAAATATGCGAAAGTTAGTCAGAGAAGGTACAGCTTCTCTGAAACAGGATACAACCTAACCAGGAGGTTAAAGATTATACTACATAAGATATACCGCTCTAGTGGGCCTAAAAGCAGCCACCCAAACAGAAAGCGTTAAAGCTCAGACGGATAAAAAATCTATTATTCAAATACTCAATCTAAAACCCCTAACCCTACTAGGCCACCCTATGCCAACATAGAAAAGATACTGCTAAAATGAGTAATCAGAAAGAACACCTTTCTCCTAGCCCACGTGTACGCTAGATCGGACTAACCACTAGCAATTACCGAACCCAATAAAAGAGGGTAATGTGATTACACCAAACATCAAGAAATAAACACATAACTAGATCGTTAAACCCACACTGGAGGGCTTACTAGGAAAGACTAAAAGAAAAGGAAGGAACTCGGCAAACAAAAGCCTCGCCTGTTTACCAAAAACATCGCCTCCTGCAAAAATCAATGTATAGGAGGTCTTACCTGCCCAGTGACAAGTTTAACGGCCGCGGTATTTTGACCGTGCGAAGGTAGCGCAATCACTTGTCTTTTAAATGAAGACCTGTATGAATGGTGGAACGAGGGCTTAACTGTCTCCCTTCTCAAGTCAATGAAATTGATCTGCCCGTGCAGAAGCGGACATATAAATACAAGACGAGAAGACCCTTTGGAGCTTTAGATAAAAGATCACCTATGTCAAGGACCAAAACTAAGTCAAACCAAATAGAAACTGATCTCAATCTTTTGTTGGGGCGACCGCGGGAAAAAATAAAGCTCCCACGAGGATTGGGATTACAACCCTAAAACCAAGAAAGACATCTCTAAGTCACAGAACATCTGACCATAAAGATCCGGCTACGCGCCGACCAACGGACCAAGTTACCCTAGGGATAACAGCGCAATCCCCTTCCAGAGTCCATATCGACAAGGGGGTTTACGACCTCGATGTTGGATCAGGACATCCTAATGGTGCAGCCGCTATTAAGGGTTCGTTTGTTCAACGATTAAAGTCCTACGTGATCTGAGTTCAGACCGGAGTAATCCAGGTCAGTTTCTATCTGTAATTGCTACTCTTCCTAGTACGAAAGGACCGGAAAAGAAGGGCCCATATTATCAATACGCCCCACCCCAACCTAATGACATCAACTAAATTAAACAAAGGGAGAGCATAAACCCAAATCTAGACTAGATTATTAAGATGGCAGAGCCCGGTAATTGCAAAAGGCCTAAGCCCTTTCAACCGGAGGTTCAAATCCTCCTCTTAATTTATGATAACCACCCTAATTACACATGTAGTTAACCCCTTAGCCTACATTGTACCAGTTCTACTAGCAGTCGCTTTCCTAACATTAATTGAACGAAAAGTCCTAGGATATATACAACTACGTAAAGGCCCTAATGTAGTAGGACCATATGGTTTACTACAACCAATTGCAGACGGCGTTAAACTATTTATTAAAGAACCAATTCGCCCTTCAACTTCCTCCCCGTTCTTATTTCTAGCCACCCCAATTTTAGCCCTTACACTAGCCCTATCACTATGAGCCCCCATACCACTCCCCCTCCCAATAACAGACCTAAACTTAGGAATACTATTCATTCTAGCCCTCTCAAGCCTAGCAGTATACTCTATCTTAGGTTCAGGGTGGGCCTCTAATTCAAAATATGCATTAATCGGGGCACTCCGTGCCGTTGCCCAAACTATTTCCTACGAAGTAAGCCTTGGATTAATTTTACTATCCACAATCGTATTTACAGGAGGCTTCACACTACAAATATTCAACACCACTCAAGAAACAATTTGACTCCTATTGCCAGCCTGACCATTAGCCGCAATATGATATATCTCTACCCTAGCAGAAACAAACCGAGCCCCATTTGACCTAACAGAGGGAGAATCAGAACTAGTTTCAGGATTTAACGTAGAATACGCCGGAGGCCCATTTGCACTATTCTTCCTAGCTGAATATGCCAACATCTTACTAATAAATACATTATCAACAATCTTATTCTTAGGTACAAACTACACTCCCACATACGCAGAACTAACTTCAATCAATATTATAATGAAAGCAGCCTTATTATCAATACTATTCCTATGAGTACGTGCCTCCTACCCCCGCTTTCGATACGACCAATTAATACACCTAGTATGAAAAAACTTTTTACCAATAACACTAGCCCTAATTCTATGACACGTATCTCTGCCAATCGCATTCATGGGCCTACCCCCACAATAATAGGAGCCGTGCCTGAATGCCCAAGGACCACTTTGATAGAGTGACTCATGGAGGTTAAAGTCCTCCCAGCTCCTTAGAAAGAAGGGATTTGAACCCATAGCATGGGGATCAAAACCCCAAGTGTTTCCATTACACCACTTCCTAGTAAGATCAGCTAAACAAAGCTTTTGGGCCCATACCCCAAAAATGTAGGTTAAAATCCTTCTCTTACCGATGAGCCCCTATGTAATTATAATTTTATTATCAAGCCTGGGCCTAGGTACAGCATTAACATTCATAAGTTCCCACTGACTACTCGCCTGAATAGGCCTTGAAATCAATACACTAGCAATTCTACCATTAATAGCCCAACATCACCACCCACGGGCTGTAGAAGCCACAATTAAATATTTTCTAGCACAAGCCACCGCAGCAGCAACAATCCTATTCGCCAGCACTATTAATGCTTGAGCCACAGGAGAATGAAACATCTCCTGTCTAACCCACCCAATAGCCATTACACTGACAACAATAGCTCTAGCATTAAAAGTTGGCTTAGCTCCAATACACTTCTGAATGCCTCCAGTAATACAAGGCTTAGACCTCACCACAGGATTAATCATGGCCACCTGACAAAAATTAGCACCATTCGCATTAATTGTTCAAATAGCCCCAACCACTAACCCACAACTCCTAATAATTCTAGGATTAACCTCAGTTATTATTGGAGGCTGAGGTGGACTAAATCAAACCCAACTACGAAAAATCTTAGCTTACTCATCAATTGCCCACCTAGGATGAATAATTATTATAGTACAATTTAAACCACAACTAACCATACTAACCCTAATTATTTACATTATTATGACCGCCACCACTTTCCTAACATTTAAATTAATATCCACAACAAAAATTACAACACTAGCCATTAGCTGACCAAAAACCCCCGTTATTACAACTACAGCTGCCCTAGCATTACTATCACTCGGAGGGCTCCCTCCACTAACAGGTTTCATACCCAAATGGTTGATTTTACAAGAACTTAGCACACAAGGACTTCCACTAACAGCAACTATTATAGCACTTAGCGCCCTTCTCAGCCTATACTTCTATTTACGACTATGTTATGCAATAACACTTACAACCGCACCAAACACAAACAATTACCTAACCCCCTGACGCATAAAAAACACACAAAACATAATCCCCCTGGCCTCTCTCACAACCATAACCCTACTACTACTCCCGCTAACCCCACTAGCACAAGCCCTAATCACCTAGCGACTTAGGATAACACAGACCAAAAGCCTTCAAAGCTTTAAGTAGGAGTTAAAATCTCCTAGTCTCTGCCACAAATCAAATATTCCTAAAAATAAGACTTGCAAGACTTTATCTCACATCTTCTGAATGCAACCCAGACACTTTAATTAAGCTAAAGCCTTACTAGATGAGAAGGCCTCGATCCTACAAACTCCTAGTTAACAGCTAGACGCTCAAACCAGCGAGCATTCATCTACTTTCCCCGCCTCCTTTAAAAAGGCGGGGAAAGCCCCGGCCAAAATTACCCGGCATCTTTGGATTTGCAATCCAGTATGTAATACACCACAAGGCTATGATAGGAAAAGGACTTAAACCTTTGTACATGGAGCTACAATCCACCGCCTAACCCTCGGCCACCCTACCTGTGACAATCACACGCTGATTTTTCTCAACCAACCATAAAGATATTGGCACCCTCTACCTAGTGTTTGGTGCCTGAGCCGGAATAGTTGGTACAGCCCTTAGCCTCCTAATTCGAGCAGAGCTAGCCCAACCCGGCGCCCTTTTAGGCGACGATCAAATTTATAATGTCATCGTTACTGCTCACGCTTTCGTAATAATTTTCTTTATAGTAATACCCATCATGATCGGGGGCTTTGGAAACTGACTTATCCCATTAATAATTGGTGCACCAGATATGGCATTCCCACGAATAAATAATATAAGTTTCTGATTACTGCCACCCTCCTTTCTACTTCTACTTGCCTCTTCTGGGGTAGAAGCGGGGGTAGGAACAGGATGAACTGTATACCCACCCCTCGCCGGAAACCTGGCACATGCAGGAGCTTCTGTAGATTTAGCTATTTTCTCCCTCCACCTCGCCGGAGTATCCTCCATTCTGGGGGCTATTAACTTTATTACAACTATTATCAATATAAAACCTCCAGCCATCTCGCAATATCAAACACCCTTATTTGTATGGGCCACCCTAATTACAGCAGTATTATTATTACTGTCACTTCCTGTCCTAGCTGCTGGCATTACAATGTTACTAACAGATCGAAATTTAAACACTACATTCTTCGACCCGGCAGGGGGAGGAGACCCAATTCTTTACCAACACCTATTCTGATTCTTCGGCCATCCCGAAGTATATATTTTAATTTTACCAGGATTTGGAATAATCTCCCATATTGTAGCCTATTATGCTGGTAAAAAAGAACCATTCGGGTATATAGGAATAGTCTGAGCTATAATAGCCATCGGACTCCTAGGCTTTATTGTATGGGCCCATCACATATTTACAGTAGGAATAGACGTTGACACCCGAGCATACTTTACGTCAGCAACAATAATTATCGCTATTCCAACAGGAGTTAAAGTATTTAGCTGGCTTGCCACTCTACACGGAGGATCAATTAAATGAGAAACTCCATTACTATGGGCTCTTGGTTTCATCTTCCTGTTTACAGTAGGTGGACTCACCGGAATCGTATTAGCTAATTCCTCCCTAGACATTGTGCTACATGACACATATTATGTAGTAGCCCACTTCCACTACGTGTTATCAATGGGGGCAGTATTTGCCATTATGGGGGCCTTTGTCCATTGATTCCCACTATTTACCGGATACACGATACATAACACTTGAACAAAAATCCACTTTGGAACAATATTCATTGGTGTAAATCTAACTTTCTTCCCCCAACATTTTCTAGGGTTAGCAGGTATGCCTCGACGATACTCTGACTACCCTGACGCTTATTCACTATGAAACATTATCTCATCAATTGGCTCTCTAGTATCCTTAGTAGCAGTTGTAATATTCTTATATATCCTATGAGAAGCCTTTACTGCCAAACGAGAAGTCCTCTCCGTAGAATTAACATCTACAAATGTAGAATGACTACACGGGTGTCCACCACCATACCACACATTTGAGGAACCAGCATTCGTACAAGTCCAAACAAATTAACGAGAAAGGAAGGAATCGAACCCCCGTAAACTAGTTTCAAGCCAGCCACATACCCACTCTGTCACTTTCTTTTATAAGATACTAGTAAAACTTTATTACCCTGCCTTGTCGAGGCAAAATTGTAGGTTAAAATCCTGCGTATCTTAAGCTTAACAGCTTAATGGCACATCCCTCACAACTAGGATTCCAAGACGCGGCCTCCCCTGTAATAGAAGAACTTCTGCACTTCCACGACCATGCCTTAATAATTGTTTTCCTAATTAGCACCTTAGTACTATATATTATTGTTGTAATAGTCACTACCAAACTCACTAATAAATATATTTTAGACTCACAAGAAATCGAAATTGTATGAACAATCCTACCAGCAGTAATTCTTATTCTAATTGCCCTTCCATCCCTCCGAATTTTATACCTAATAGATGAAGTTAATGACCCACATTTAACCGTAAAAGCCATGGGCCATCAATGATACTGAAGCTATGAATATACAGACTACGAAAACCTAGCCTTTGATTCCTATATAGTCCCCACACAAGACCTTACCCCAGGACAATTCCGACTCCTTGAAACAGACCACCGAATAGTAATCCCAATAGAATCCCCAATTCGAGTTTTAGTATCAGCCGAGGACGTCCTACACTCTTGAGCTGTCCCAGCACTAGGAGTAAAAATAGACGCAGTCCCAGGACGACTAAACCAAACATCCTTTATTACATCCCGCCCAGGGGTATTCTACGGACAGTGCTCCGAAATCTGTGGAGCTAATCACAGCTTTATACCTATCGTAGTAGAAGCTGTCCCCCTAGAACACTTCGAAAACTGATCCTCCCTAATACTTGAAGACGCCTCACTAGGAAGCTAAATAGGGTCAAGCGTTAGCCTTTTAAGCTAAAAATTGGTGCCCCCCAACCACCTCTAGTGATATGCCACAATTAAACCCCGCCCCATGATTTGCAATCCTTGTATTCTCATGACTAATTTTCCTAACAGTAATCCCTAACAAAGTCTTAAATCACACCTTCACAAATGAAATTATTACACCTAACGCCAAAGACCTTAAATCAGACACTTGAAACTGACCATGGCACTAAACCTATTTGACCAATTCATAAGCCCCACACATCTTGGAATTCCCCTAATTGCTATTGCATTAACCCTCCCATGAATCTTAGTTCCGTCCCCAACCAACCGTTACCAAAATAACCGACTAGTCTCCTTACAAAACTGATTCATCAAAACCTTTACACAACAACTACTAACACCACTAAACCAAGGAGGACATAAATGAGCCATAATCCTGGCTTCATTAATAATCTTTATTCTGATACTGAATATGTTAGGTCTACTACCATACACCTTCACCCCTACAACCCAACTGTCACTAAACATAGGCCTAGCCGTACCACTTTGACTGGCCACAGTAATTATTGGACTTCGAAATCAACCCACTGCAGCACTAGGCCACCTACTACCAGAAGGAACCCCAGCCCCCTTAATTCCAGTCCTAATTATCATCGAAACAATTAGCTTATTCATTCGGCCCCTAGCATTAGGTGTACGACTAACAGCCAACCTTACAGCAGGCCACTTGTTAATTCAACTAATCTCAACTGCAACAATTACTCTAATGCCTATAATAACAACAGTAGCCACACTAACTGCCATTCTCTTAGTCCTGCTTACCCTTTTAGAAATTGCAGTCGCTATTATTCAAGCCTATGTATTTGTTTTACTATTAAGTCTTTATTTACAAGAAAACGTTTAATGGCCCACCAAGCACATGCATATCATATGGTTGATCCAAGCCCATGACCCCTAACCGGTGCTACAGCTGCTCTCCTAACGACATCAGGTCTAGCAATCTGATTTCACTTTCACTCAACCACCCTATTAACACTAGGCCTCCTACTTCTTTTACTCACAATATATCAATGATGACGAGATATTATCCGAGAAGGAACATTTCAAGGACATCATACACCACCAGTCCAAAAAGGCCTACGATACGGAATAATTCTATTTATCACCTCAGAAGTACTTTTCTTCTTGGGATTCTTCTGAGCCTTCTATCACTCTAGCCTGGCCCCCACACCAGAACTAGGAGGATGCTGACCCCCATCCGGCATCACTACACTAGATCCGTTTGAAGTACCACTACTTAACACCGCCGTACTTCTAGCATCTGGAGTAACAGTAACATGATCTCACCACAGCCTAATAGAAGGAGAGCGGAAACAAGCAATTCACTCCCTCACCCTAACAATCCTATTAGGATTCTACTTCACTGCCTTACAAGCAATAGAATATTACGAAGCCCCCTTTACCATTGCCGACGGAGTCTATGGCTCAACATTCTTCGTGGCCACAGGATTCCATGGACTACATGTTATTATTGGCTCTACCTTCCTAACTGTCTGCCTCCTACGACAAGTCAAATATCACTTTACATCAGAACACCACTTTGGATTTGAAGCAGCCGCCTGATACTGACACTTTGTAGACGTTGTATGATTATTCCTATATGTCTCCATTTACTGATGAGGCTCATATCTTTCTAGTATTCAACATTAGTACGAGTGACTTCCAATCACCTAGTCTTGGTTAAACTCCAAGGAAAGATAATGAACTTAATTATAATTATTTTACTAATCTCCACAGCTCTCTCCATAATCTTAGCCCTACTATCATTCTGGTTACCACAAATAAACCCAGATGCAGAAAAACTCTCCCCCTACGAATGTGGCTTCGACCCCTTAGGATCAGCACGCCTACCATTTTCAATTCGCTTCTTCCTAATTGCCATTCTATTCCTATTATTTGACCTAGAAATTGCACTATTGCTACCACTGCCCTGAGGTAATCAACTACCAGACCCATCCTATACTCTACTGTGAGCCGCAGCTGTCCTTATCCTACTTACACTAGGCCTAATCTATGAGTGAGTACAAGGAGGACTAGAATGAGCCGAATAGGGAGTTAGTCCAAACAAAGACCTCTGATTTCGGCTCAGAAAACCGCGGTTTAAGTCCGCGATTCCCTTATGACACCAGTATACTTCAGCTTTACCTCAGCATTTGCCCTTGGACTTACAGGTCTGGCATTCCACCGCACCCACCTCCTATCGGCCCTACTATGCTTGGAAGGAATAATACTATCTCTATTTATCGCCATGGCCCTATGAACGCTACAATTAGAATCAACCGCTTTCTCTGCAGCCCCTATTCTCCTACTAGCCTTCTCAGCCTGTGAAGCCAGTGCAGGGTTGGCATTACTAGTTGCCACTGCCCGAACACATGGAACAGACCGACTACAAGCCCTAAACCTTCTACAATGCTAAAAATCTTAATCCCAACAATTATACTATTCCCCACAATCTGACTCTCTACCCCAAAATGGTTATGAACAAACACAACACTTCAAAGCCTAATTATTGCCTTAATTAGCCTAATATGATTTAAATGGCCACTAGAAACAGGTTGAACCTCCTCAAACCTGTACATAGCCACAGACCCTTTGTCAACCCCGCTCCTAGTCCTCACCTGCTGACTACTCCCCTTAATAATTCTCGCTAGCCAAAACCACATTAAAACGGAACCCACCTACCGCCAACGGACCTACATCACCCTGCTAGCCTCACTACAAACATTCCTAATCATAGCATTTGGAGCAACAGAAATTATTATATTTTATGTTATATTTGAAGCAACCTTAATCCCAACCTTAATTATCATTACTCGATGGGGTAACCAAGCTGAACGACTCAGTGCCGGAACATACTTCCTATTCTATACACTAGCAGGCTCCCTCCCACTATTAGTAGCCTTATTATTACTACACCAACAAACAGGAACACTCTCAATATTAATTATCCAACACCTCCACCCCCTAACCCTCAATTCATGAGGAGATAAAATTTGATGGGCAGGCTGCCTAATTGCCTTCCTAGTAAAAATACCCCTATACGGCGTCCACCTATGACTTCCAAAAGCTCATGTAGAAGCCCCAGTAGCAGGATCAATAGTACTAGCAGCAATTCTACTAAAACTAGGAGGCTACGGTATAATACGAATAATAGTAATTCTAGACCCCTTATCAAAAGACCTTATCTACCCGATCATCGCATTAGCCTTGTGAGGTGTAATTATAACAGGATCAATTTGCTTACGACAAACAGACTTAAAATCACTAATTGCATATTCATCCGTAAGCCATATAGGCCTCGTAGCAGGAGGAATTTTAATCCAAACGCCATGAGGCTTTACCGGGGCCTTAGTATTAATAATTGCACACGGCTTAGTTTCATCCGCCCTGTTCTGCCTAGCCAACACAACCTATGAACGAACCCATAGCCGTACAATAATTCTAGCCCGAGGAATACAAATAATCTTCCCACTAACAGCCACCTGATGATTTATTTCAAACCTAGCTAACCTAGCTTTACCACCTCTTCCCAACCTAATAGGTGAATTAGTAATTATCACAGCAATATTTAACTGATCACCATGGACCTTGGCATTAACAGGAGCAGGAACCCTAATCACCGCAGCATACTCATTATATTTATTCCTAATAACACAACGGGGGCCACTCCCACAACATATCATTAACCTACAACCGTTCCACACACGCGAACATTTATTAATAACACTTCACCTCCTCCCAGTCATCCTACTTATTACAAAACCAGAAATCATATGAGGCTGATGATACTGTAGATATAGTTTAATTCAAAACATTAGATTGTGGTTCTAAAATTGAAGGTTAAATTCCTCCTATCCACCGAAAGAGGCATAAAGCAATAAGGACTGCTAACCCTTACCTCCACGGTTAAACTCCGTGGCTCATTCAATACTGCTTCTAAAGGATAATAGTTCATCCATTGGTCTTAGGAACCAAAAACTCTTGGTGCAACTCCAAGTAGCAGCTATGGTAAATATTATTATGACTACCACCCTACTCCTAACTTTACTAATCCTAGCTTGACCCCTAATAATAACCCTAAATCCAAAACCACTAAATGAAAACTGAGCCATTAAACATGTAAAAACCGCCGTTAGCACCGCATTCTTTATCAATATAATTCCACTAATCATCTTCCTAGACCAAGGAGTAGAAAACATCATTACTACCTGACACTGAATGAACATTATAAACTTCGACATCAATATCAGTTTCAAATTCGACCACTACTCCCTAATCTTCACCCCAATTGCTCTATATGTAACATGATCTATCCTAGAATTTGCATCATGATACATGCACTCCGACCCAAATCTAAACCGATTCTTTAAATACCTATTACTATTTCTAATAGCCATAATCATTCTAGTTACTGCCAATAATTTATTCCAACTATTTACTGGTTGAGAGGGGGTTGGAATCATATCCTTCCTCCTAATCGGATGATGACACGGGCGGGCTGATGCCAATACAGCAGCACTCCAAGCAGTTATTTACAACCGAGTAGGAGATATTGGCCTAATCCTAGCTATCATCTGAATTGCAACTAATCTCAACTCATGGGAAATTCCACAAATCTTCCTATTATCTAAAGAATTTGACATAACAATTCCACTAATAGGATTAATCCTAGCCGCCACAGGAAAATCCGCCCAATTCGGCCTACACCCCTGATTGCCATCAGCGATAGAAGGCCCCACACCAGTCTCAGCCTTACTACATTCAAGCACTATAGTAGTAGCAGGTATCTTCCTACTAATTCGACTACACCCACTAATAGAAAACAATCAACTAGCCTTAACTATCTGCCTATGCCTAGGGGCCCTTACAACACTATTCACCGCCACATGCGCCTTAACCCAAAACGATATTAAAAAAATCGTAGCATTCTCAACATCAAGCCAACTAGGACTAATAATAGTAACCATCGGGCTAAACCAACCTCAACTAGCATTCCTACACATCTGCACCCATGCCTTCTTCAAGGCAATGTTATTTCTCTGCTCAGGATCAATCATTCACAGCTTAAACGACGAACAAGACATCCGTAAAATAGGAGGCCTACATAAATTAATACCATTCACCTCATCATGCTTAATTATTGGCAGCCTAGCACTCACAGGAATGCCATTCCTCACGGGATTCTTCTCAAAAGATGCAATCATCGAAGCCCTCAATACCTCACACCTAAACGCCTGAGCCCTAGCCCTAACACTAATCGCCACATCCTTCACTGCAGTCTACAGCCTCCGAGTCATTTTCTTCGTAACCATAGGCTCCCCCCGATTTTCAACCCTATCCCCCATTAATGAAAACCACCCAGCAGTAATTGCATCAATTGAACGCCTGGCTTGAGGAAGCATTGCTGCAGGACTTATTATTTCCCTAAACTTTTTACCAATAAAAGCCCCCACCATAACAATACCCCTCTCCCTCAAAATAGCCGCATTAATGGTTACAATTACAGGCCTTATCATTGCCCTAGCATTAGCTACAGCAGCCTCCAAACAAATTAAAATTATCCCCACAATAACCCTACATAGCTTCTCCAATATACTAGGATTCTTTCCACCAATCATTCACCGCCTAGCTCCAAAACTTAACCTCATATTAGGAAATCAAGCCACAAAATTCGACCGACAATGACTAGAAATGACCCCAAAAGGACTTCACCCATTCCACCACTATTTATCCTCTATATTCGACAACATCAACACCAATATTATCAAAATTTACCTTACCTTCTACCTAGTAACCACAACCCTAATTATTATTCTCCTAACCGCACATTAAACCGCTCGAAGAGCCCCACGACTTAAACCACGAGTCAACTCCAAAACCACAAAAAGACATAATAATAACACCCACGCACATACAACCAATATACCGCCCCCAACAGAGTACATTAAAGAAATACCACTAATATCGCCACGAATTATAAAAAACTCCTTAAATTCATCCACAACCACCCAACCCCCTCGCCCATCTCAAAATCACCATACCATAACACCTACCCCCAACAAATACATCATAACATATCCCTTAACTGACCCCGCTCCCCACGTTTCGGGAAAGGGTTCAGCAGCCAAGGCTGCTGAATACGCAAAAACCACCAACATTCCACCCAAGTAAATCAAAAATAATATTAAACCAACTAATGACCCACCATGACTAACCAAAATCCCACAACCCACACCAGCCGCCACAGCTAATCCCAAAGCCGCAAAATATGGGGCAGGATTAGAAGCTACTCCAACCAACCCCACAACTAAACACAACAAAAGTAAATTAAGAAGATATATCATAATTCTCGCCAGGACTCTAACCAGGATTAATGACTTGAAAAACCACCGTTGTAATTCAACTACAAGAACTTATGGTCACCCGAAAAACCCACCCCCTATTCAAAATTATTAATGACGCACTTATTGACCTTCCTGCCCCATCCAACATTTCTGTATGATGAAACTTTGGATCCTTACTACTACTATGTCTTATGGTACAGATCTTAACAGGACTATTCCTAGCTATACACTATACCTCCGACATTTCAACTGCCTTCTCATCTGTAGCCCACATTTGTCGTGACGTAAACTATGGATGAATTATCCGAAACCTACACGCAAACGGAGCCTCATTCTTCTTCATCTGCATCTACCTGCACATCGGACGAGGACTTTACTATGGCTCATACCTATACAAAGAGACATGAAATATTGGAGTAGTACTTCTACTCCTAGTAATAATGACTGCATTCGTAGGATATGTCTTGCCATGGGGACAAATATCATTCTGAGGTGCAACAGTAATCACAAACCTACTCTCAGCCGTACCATACATGGGAGATGCCCTGGTGCAATGAATCTGAGGTGGGTTCTCCGTAGATAACGCAACCCTAACTCGATTCTTTGCTTTCCACTTCCTCCTCCCCTTCACAATCATCGCAGCCACAATTCTACATGCCCTCTTCTTACACGAAACAGGATCCAACAACCCAATCGGCTTAAATTCTGACGCAGACAAAATCTCCTTCCATCCATACTTCTCCTACAAAGACATTCTAGGATTTATTGTATTACTAACAGCCCTTGCATCACTAGCCTTATTCTCCCCAAACCTGCTTGGAGATCCAGAAAATTTCACCCCGGCCAACCCGTTAGTAACACCCCCTCATATCAAGCCAGAATGATACTTCCTATTTGCCTACGCCATCTTACGATCTATTCCAAACAAACTAGGAGGGGTCTTAGCACTACTATTCTCTATTCTAGTGCTTATAGTCGTGCCCCTACTACATACATCCAAACAACAAGGCCTAACCTTCCGTCCACTTTCACAATTCTTATTCTGAACACTCGTAGCCGATGTGATAATCCTCACATGAATCGGAGGAATACCAGTAGAACACCCATTCATCATCATTGGCCAAGTTGCCTCAGTCCTGTACTTTTCATTATTCTTAATCATAAACCCACTAGCGGGCTGATTAGAAAATAAATTCATAAACTTCTGCCCTAGTAGCTTAGACAAAAAGCGCCGGTCTTGTAATCCGGAGATCGAAGGTTAAAATCCTTCCTAGTGCCAGAAAAAGGAGATTTTAACTCCTACCCCTAACTCCCAAAGCTAGGATTCTAAATTAAACTATTTTCTGGGCCCCGCCACTATGTATTATATTACATTATGGTTTAATACATATTATGTACTAGTTACATTATGGTTTAAATACATTAACTGAAGTAGGACATGGACATGAGGTCAATGGTCCTCATGAACTCCTAGGGGAACGAAGAAATAGCTTTCGCTCCACAAAACAAACTGTCCGGCTAGAATTTCTTTGTGTAACTCAACCAACATTTAAAGAGAACAATTAACCCAATAAGAACCGACCAACAGTGGTATAAAGATATACAACTATTGAGAGTCAGGGATATGAGTTCGAATTTATATACGGGTGTTCAATGGCATTTGGTTCCTATTTCAGGGCCATTAGGGCCAACATCTTGCCTAACTTGAACTTAATGGCATGAATGATTGGTTTGACCTCGAAGCGAGATAACTCCCTATGCCGGGCGTTCTTTCATAGTACATTTGGTATTTTTTTTTGGGGTATCTTTCATTTTACATTTTCCTGCATAAATATCCAAAGACCCTGAGGGTGGAACAGGATATTGAATGATCCAGTGACAGTGACAAAACCATTGCACCTTAATGTTTTCAGAGACTTGGGAGTTAAAAATCCTCATGTAATTATTCCAAGTGCATAATCAGTTCATGATCACGTACCTACACTGAGAGTTTCCCCCCTGCCCCGCAGTCAAACCCCCCCCACCCCCAAAAATTTAAACGAATCCTACTTATCCTGTCAAACCCCTAAACCAGGTTAGGCTCGATTAATCCTATCAGAAAGCAAAATATTTTACTGATATACATTATTAAAAAACTGAACCTTATTCTATA